GAATTAGATAGACGATCTCGTACTACTGGAATTTCTATTCTGTTTACTGAATCACATGAAATTTTACCCAACTCCATATTTGTAATGAAGTGTATGAATTACGTATGAACGGAAGAATAAAGAGAATTTTTTACTTAAAACTTAAATTGGAAGTTGCAACAGATCCAAATGGAAAGGAATTGATAAAACAGTACTAAAAACATAATTTTGTCACTTAGATCTATTAAGGTTTATAGGGTTTTGTATAGACAAAAAAAATAAAATGATTCAAATTATATAATATTACATATTGGAATTTGAAAAAAAAAAGATTCAGTATTTGGGAGATAAAGACACAAAAATCAGAAACAATATAGAATCCCTTTTTTGATTTGAGCACTTAACCGATGAATTTCGGTGTTCCAAAAATAATTCGCAGAGAAGAGAGATCTTTGTACTTTACTTATTTTTGAGTAGAATACCATTTGAAGTGTATAAAGTGTATAAGAAGGGTTGCATTTATTAAACACGTACGCGGATGGCTATAATATCCGACTTCTCTTTTATTTTAGTACCTTCTATTCGGGACAGCCCGGGTCGTCCTTTATCAAACGAAAATCTCTATTCAATGCAAAAATGAAGTAGAATAATTTTATGATAATTCCCGATCGACAACATATCTAACTAATAGATATCTCTAATTTATGTTCTGGGGTTTACATAGACTCATATATTTTGTTATAATTGAAATTGAGAAGGATTTTTTTATTAAAAAAAATAAATACTGATTAGTTTTATCTCAATTTGTATTTTCTTATGTATGTCATTAGGAAAACACAATTTTGAGATTAAAATCTCCAGAGGCGTTCATAAATTCGAAGTAAGCATAAGCAGTCAATAGTTAAAGGTTCCAATTTGTCGGCTGAAAATCCACATGTGATTTCTCAATAGAAAACCGAGAGAATGTTTTTAGCATTGTGGATTTTGAGATACTCTAGAATGAATCGAAGGAATGGATCAAACCCAAAACAAAAAAAATTAAAAATTTCAAGTACAATAAAAATTTAGTAATCCGAGAAGATTTTTGTATCATTTTGGCGGCATGGCCGAGTGGTAAGGCGGGGGACTGCAAATCCTTTTTCCCCAGTTCAAATCCGGGTGTCGCCTGATCAAACAAAAAACCCGAAATCTCTTCTTTTCTTCTGTTCTGCTGATATAACTCGTAGAATTATTCTCCGGTAGAAACAGAGGAAAGACTGTTGATTTTTTGTTTGATTCTAAACATTTGGTCTGAGGTTTTTCGAAAAAAAAAGATTGTGAATCCTCGTTCGCATCTAGGATTCAAGGAAATATTATAATCTATTCTATATTCTATAGTAGGGAGCTTTTAAGACTTTATGATTCCCTTCTATTACTATACTAAGGGACTGTCTAATGACTGGATCTTGGATTAGATTGTAGAGCCTGCTAAGAAATATGATTCTATTTAGAATTTTGGAAAGGGTTGGAAGTTGCGTTATATATCACGGACTTGCGAGATGAACGCTGGGGTATCCAATCAATATTAGATTCGATGGATAATCTTTTTTTTTATAGAAAAAAAGAAAGAATTTTTTTTGATAACCCCTAGCCAAGCCCCCTACCCCTCAGAAATAATCGGGAAAGGGGGTATGGATTAGGGGAAATAGAGGTCTGTACTAGATAGTGATTTATCTTTTTTAGTGATTTCTCCCTTTCCTTTTTACTTATGAGGGTCAACAAAAAAATAGGCCTTATTATTCACATGTTCCTATTCCCTTTGGATATTTTGCTTGTGTTTAATCTTTCCCGATTCGAAATCAGAATCAGATTGGTTTATCAATAGTGTTCGGACAAAATCCCCTTTTTTTGACTCTGCACCATTGATTCCACTATTATTAGTGAGGAATAATTCCTTTGTATTTATAGAGATAGGAGACATAATTCACATGGATATAGTAAGTCTCGCTTGGGCTGCTTTAATGGTAATCTTTACATTTTCCCTTTCACTCGTAGTGTGGGGAAGAAGTGGGCTCTAGAAGTACTACTAAATTGAGTTGAGGAATCAAACCGTATCACTTGTTTTATAGATCGTTCTGCAACGCGTTTTGAACTATTTAAAATCAAAATATCTGAATTTCGAATTTCATTGGAGTCAAATGGAGTAATCTATAATATGAATCAGACTCTTTCAATCAAAGAGATATTTGAGTGATTCCCCTGTTTGTATTTCGAAAAGAAGGGGATTCAGATGATTAGAATTTGATTCTAACCTAAGATTCTTCCGAAATTTTCTATTTCAATCAATGGAATGGGCTCTTACCATCTTTATAGATGGATACTGAGGAAGACTGGACCCCTTTTTTTGTTTGATTGCTTTTCCTTTTGACTGTTCAAAGAACAAGTGGTTTTGTTAAGTGTATACGAACTTTATATGAGAAATGATATAGAGTAGTTATCTAACGAGAGACTATGCAATAATAAGATATTGCTTCGGACGAATCACATATTGGGCATTTATCGCTTGGTTTCTAATCTTATAAAGGCGATTTATGCTTTATCGACTTTTTTCATATCAAGGTTTGGGCGTTAAAAATAAGTGAGGTTTCCTCTTCTTTATTAGGAAAAGGAATTAGAATCCTAAGATAATTCTTATCTTAGATTGATCAGAACAAATAGATGTAGCAAATAAATAGAATTGGGTGTTATGTCAATTTTATACAATATGTTATGTCAATTCCATACAATATATGGAATTAATAGAATATATTACATGATCATAATTTGTAGATTGATCTATAGAATCTATCTTTATTCTAGATTAAAACTTTATAGAATAAGAGATCGATAGTATGGTAGAAAGAAGGATTCATCTATTTCTTTCTTACCATACTATCAAATTAATAGAATACTGCCGATTAAAGTCCGCTCATTTCATTTAAGTTTTAAGTTAAGATGCGAAATTGGAATCCTTTTCATTTGACTTCGTCAATTTTTGATAAGAACTCAGAAGGAAAGTTTTCTTCAAATGAATTTGAAAATTCAAATGAATTAATCATTTTGACTAACTGTTTTTACATAAATGATAAGTAGAAAGGCGGTAGGAACTAGAATGAATAGTGCAGTAGCAATAAATGCAAGAATATTTACTTCCATAATCTCATCGGTTTTTTTACTTCACAATAACTCGGGATTTAATCCCATAGAGATGATAAATCTTTCGTCTGTAAATTCAATGAATGAATTACCTCTCGATGATCTTGAATGGGATCAATATCATGAATAACAATATCTGATCTATCAAATCAACTCGTAGTCGAGACTTGAATAGTATAACATGGGAAGTTCTTTTATCCATACCAAAAAAAATTTTGATTTCTGAACCAATTAATCCAAAATTCCTTGTATTTATTATCCGTTTCCTTGTTTTTTTCTATAACTTATCTTGCGTCTTGCTTGGATAATCCTCTGATGAAGGATTATCAGATTGCCTTTTCACTTCGATTAGTCACATAGTTACAAATCTAAACAAACAATAAACGCGAAATGGAAAACATAGGAAAGAAAAAAGAAACAAAGACTCCTTTTTGCTTGGGAATGAAATTATGCCCCCTGACACCCTTTCTATGTTCTATGAAAGGGTGAAATGAATAGATGTATTTATTGGATATTGGATCCGTCGGGACTGGCGGGGCTCGAACCCGCAGCTTCCGCCTTGACAGGGCGGTGCTCTGACCAATTGAACTACAATCCCAGAAAATAAGGGATCTAGCAGAAGATTTTCTTCTTTTTTAGCTTCGTATGCGGTATTTCTGAAGGACAAGGTGGGTTATACCATCTTATGGTAGATTGGCGAATTATTGGGCCGAGCTGGATTTGAACCAGCGTAGACATGTTGCCAACGAATTTACAGTCCGTCCCCATTAACCACTCGGGCATCGACCCAGGAAGAATCAATTTGAGGCTTATTGGTAATCGATGATCAACTTCCTTTCGTAGTACCCTACCCCCAGGGGAATTCGAATCCCCGCTGCCTCCGTGAAAGAGAGGTGTCCTAAACCACTAGACGATGGGGGCTAACTTGCTCAACCGCCCTCATACTATGATCATAGTATGATCAGTTTTTTGAAATTGTCAATATAATGGAATGGTATGATTAGATCTGAGGGATCTTTGCGTTTTTCAGAGAATTGTATCGAATTTTTTTATTCGTCTATTCATATTAAAGAATACTAGGGATAAAAAAATACTAGGGATAGGAGTTTTTCAGAGAATGATTGGTCCGTCAGAAAAGAAATGGGAGGGGTCAGTTCTTTTTTTTTTTGCTTTCATTCATTGTTAAGATGAGATATCCTTATCTCTATCTCACACTAAACCAGGAAAGTAACAACCAATCAATCTAGTAAAATAAATCTATTAAGCGAGATCAACAAGTTATTGAAAATCTTCTATAAAAATTTAGTTCAAGGGGACAAGTATAATCTCTCCATCACACGATTCAATTAAATATCTTGAAATTGATTTTATGTCGAATTGGTAACTGTCCATGTTATGTATCAATCAAGTCAATTTTTCTTTGATAGGAATTATTTCAATAAAATAAATTAGGGTCAGTCTTAAAAAAATTGACCCTAGAGTTGCTAGGCAAATCCATTTGATTATTAAAAATAAGCCACTAGCCACTATGAGTCTAGTGCATATACTTATGTATATAATATATGTGCATATAGATATTTTATCTACATAGCGATCCGTTGGGGAATTTAATCAAATAAGCCCTTTTAACTCAGTGGTAGAGTAACGCCATGGTAAGGCGTAAGTCATCGGTTCAAATCCGATAAGGGGCTTTGGGGTTTTTCAGAAAAGTCCATAGTATTCAGAAAATAGAGATATTTTTTTTATTTGGAATAAAAAAAGTCACTAACTAGCTACTACGTTATCATTATACTGAGTTAGAGTATTATAGTAGTTCTAGTTAGAAAGTGGAACATTTGTTCAGTAAA